GACCTTTCAATTCATAGATGCGGATCTCGGACCTATGAATGGGGATATTCCCGAGACTCACAAAGAAAAAAGGAAGTGACTTAGACAAAAAGAGAAGCGACTTGGACAAAAAGAAACGAAGTGACTTAGAAAAATCTTGTTTGTCGATAACCTCGGACCAATCAATCGAATATTGATTAATACGTAATCGATCGAACACTACTTGAAAACGGCTCTTCTGCTCAGCAACGAAATGTTCCAAATCTTCCTGGAAATTCTTGCTCCCATTGGACCATTTGTATCTATATGCATCAGGATCCCGATTCATGGATCTCTCGGTTCGAGAAATAAGAGGATCGAACCATTTCTTCTGACTCTTTTTCAAATTCGAGAAATGTTGGTTGATCGTATATTTCATTATAGTTCTATGATTCAGAGTATCATTTCCTATTTGATCCCTTTGAATTCCATATTCGAAGTTGCGATCGGATCTATTCATTAAAAAGAATTGATTCGATACATTTCTTATGTACCCATGGGTGCTATATTGGATTTGAATCAGATTTTGGATCAATCTATATTGATTGACTGCCTTCATTATGTTGTTGCTAGCAAATACCACTCTTTTTGGTTTTGGATCTTCCAAAGCATTCCCGCAGGAGATCCGGACCCATTTTTTTCTGATCCTTCGATAAAAAGATTCATTCTCTTCATAAAAAATAGGAGGTAGAACCAATAAAGATTTCTTTTTCGATTCATCCCTGGAGTTGAATACCTCATTCAAGAATTTTTTTGGATCCAATCTGTAGGAATCAATAGAAAAGGCAAATCCCTTATGATACACCAGATCCGGCTCGGTTATTGATAGAGTTAATAGATCTGCCATTTCTTGAAATCTCTCTTCTGATTTAAAATCGTGGTGCAACGTGTATCCTCCCCTGTTCCGGTCATGGAATAGATGAAATAAATCAAAAAATGAATTTTGGTTCAAGAATGAAATCTTATTGGAACTGTCCGGTTCATCCTTCGGAACCATATCACATCCCGGATCTGATAAAATAGGATGAATTGATGCGGTATTTTGTAAATACGTAATTATCTTGAATATATCAACCATTTCTTTATTTTCCGATCTCCTGGAAGGGACAAAAGAAAAATCTTGTTGTTTCTTCAACAATTTCTGATCTCTAGTGGACCCCTCCGTAGGATTCGAACCCAGATGAAGTTCTGACCACCTGTCAGAGAAAAAAGAACGAATTGATCTTGTAGGATTCCCAAGAAATTCTTCGATTTCTTCCGGAAGCAGATGATTATTCATCTGCTTCTCACGTTCCGTGAATAGCCGGGACATTGAGGAATCCTCAGAAAGGCATTTCGGGAATCGGTCTGATTCTATCTCTGTTCGTTCCGTTTGAAGAAAGGAAGGATCCCAAAGAATCGATCTTTCTTTTAGTTGTTGAATCTCTCTTTGATTGATCAATGTGTGATATTCCGAATCCTCATTACTAATGGAATCAAAATGATCTCTGGATTGATCAGAAGATCCTTTCAATTGGCTAGAATCCGTTACTTGAACGAAAATAGATCTTGTGGAATCATCATATTGCATATTTGACGATACATTCCTCAAAAAATCCGATTCGTGTGGATTCTTCCCCCAACTAACGAAGAGATCTTGGCGGAATTGCCACATATGAAATTGAGCACAATTTTGCAAAGAAATACCCCACTTGTTTCTCGAGAGGAGATGGGAAACATGCTCAATATCATTTGATTGAATAGTTGACCCAGCTCCTTGTTGTTTGAAGAAGCCCTCCACTTCAATCGGTCTTTTTTCACGAAAAGCAGACATGAGATAACAAATCCAGTGTTTCACTAAGATTTCGAATAGCTGTCCCGAATTCAAGTTAATTATGTTTCGCTTCTTCCTCGGAGAAAGACGATCAAACAATTCCCAATCACGGTCCTTGCGGATCGGATCATCCGTATAGGATACAAAAGGAGACTCCAGATATTTGATATCTTTCTCTTTGAATGAGATCTCAATTCCAGCTACGGTTTCATTAGATATCTTACAACTAGAATCCCTCTTTTTTCCGATCCGGTTCCTCCACCACCGCGAACCCCAGTTAGATTCAGGCATGATACACTTTTTAGTTATTGGGAGAACCCAAGTACTCTCTTTCGGATCCATGAAACAACTCTCAGAGATCTTTTTTCCTTTTGGAAGATACAGGAGCGAAACAATCAACCTATTGATATTGGAAGACCCAAAAGATTCTTCCAATGTATCATTTCTGGGTCCAATGGAATTCATAGGTATAGGAAGAAGCCCCATCAAATAGAGATTTTTGCTTTCGACCCTATTTCGATTGTTAATACGATTACGATATATAAGGACCGCTACTGCAAGCAGTACTACTACACCTTTGATCGTGAAATATCGATTGTTTGTTGAACCCTGTGAATCGCGTGAAAGTAGGATACTCCAAATTCGGGGGTCAAAGAGTTTCATAAAACGTTCTTGGTGGAAAAAAATGTGAGTGAAAGATCCCACGGAATCGAATTTGGTCCACGAATCTAAGAAATAGTGAGAATTCTTGATCTCTCTCAATATCTCTCTCAATTCGAAGATCCAGGATTTTAATGGATGTCGTTTCACTGCTTCCTGCTTCATTGATTCCTCCTAAGGATTTCATTTAAATTGGAATTTGGTTATTCACGATGTACGACGATCCCCGTTACGCATCCATGGCTGAATGGTTAAAGCGCCCAACTCATAATTGGCAAATTCGTAGGTTCAATTCCTGCTGGATGCACGCCAACGGGAACGTTCAATACGTCTATTGGAATTGGCTCTGTATCAATGAAATCTCATCATCCATACATAACGAATTGGTATGGTATATTCATACCATAACATATGAACAGTAAGAAATAGAATTCTTATCGATACTGGAACTCATAGGGAAGAAAATGGATTTATGGATGGAATCAAATATGCAGTATTTACAGACAAAAGTATTCGGTTATTGGGGAACAATCAATATACTTCTAATGTCGAATCAGGATCAACTAGGACAGAAATAAAGCATTGGGTCGAACTCTTCTTTGGTGTCAAGGTAATAGCTATGAATAGTCATCGACTCCCGGGAAAGGGTAGAAGAATGGGACCCATTATGGGACATACAATGCATTACAGACGTATGATCATTACGCTTCAACCGGGTTATTCTATTCCACCTCTTAGAAAGAAAAGAACTTAAATCAAAATACAAAATACTTAATAACACGGCGATACATTTATACAAAACTTCTACCCCGAGCACACGCAATGGAGCCGTCGGCAGTCAAGTGAAATCCAATCCACGAAATAATTTGATCTATGGACAGCGTCGTTGTGGTAAAGGTCGTAATGCCAGAGGAATCATTACCGCAAGGCATATAGGGGGAGGTCATAAGCGTCTATACCGTAAAATCGATTTTCGACGGAATGAAAAAGACATATCTGGTAGAATCGTAACCGTAGAATACGACCCTAATCGAAATGCATATATTTGTCTCATACACTATGGGGATGGTGAGAAGAGATATATTTTACATCCCAGAGGGGCTATCATTGGAGATACCATTGTTTCTGGTACAGAAGTTCCTATCTCAATGGGAAATGCCCTACCTTTGAGTGCGGTTTGAACCATTGATTTACGTAATTGGAAGTAACCAATTAGGTTTACAACGAAACCTAGAAATCGATCACTGATCCAATTTGAGTACCTCTACGGGATAGACCTCAACAGAAAACTGAAGAGTAATGGCAGCAAGTGATTGAGTTCAGTAGTTCCTCATATAAAATTATTGACTCTAGAGATATAGTAATATGGAGAAGACAAAATTGTTTGAAGCACCGATAGAGCCGGAAGCGCCCCTTGTTTCAAAGAGAGGAGGACGGGTTATTCACATTTCATTTGATGGTCAGAGGCGAATTGAAAGCTAAGCAGTGGTAATTTTACCCCCCCGGGAAAAATAGAGATGTCTCCTACGTTACCCGTAATATGTGGAAGTATCGACGTAATTTCATAAAGTCATTCGGTCTGAATGCTACATGAAGAACATAAGCCAGATGAAGGAACGGGGAGACCTAGGATGTAGAAGATCATAACATGAGTGATTCGGCAGATTTGGATTCCTATATATCCACTCGTGTGGTATTTCATCATACGATTCATATGAGATCCATCTGTCTAGATATCATCATATACATCCAGAAAGCCGTATGCTTTGGAAGAAGCTTGTACAGTTTGGGAAGGGATTTTGATTGATCAAAAAGAAGAATCTACTTCAACCGATATGCCCTTAGGCACGGCCATACATAACATAGAAATCACACTTGGAAAGGGTGGACAATTAGCGAGAGCAGCGGGTGCTGTAGCGAAACTGATTGCAAAAGAGGGTAAATCGGCCACATTAAAATTACCATCTGGGGAGGTCCGTTTGATATCCAAAAACTGCTCAGCAACAGTCGGACAAGTGGGTAATGTTGGGGTGAACCAGAAAAGTTTGGGTAGAGCCGGATCTAAGTGTTGGCTAGGTAAGCGTCCTGTAGTAAGAGGAGTAGTTATGAACCCTGTAGACCATCCCCATGGGGGTGGCGAAGGGAGGGCCCCAATTGGTAGAAAAAAACCCGCAACCCCTTGGGGTTATCCTGCGCTTGGAAGAAGAAGTAGAAAAAGGAATAAATATAGTGATAGTTTGATTCTTCGTCGCCGTAGTAAATAGGAGAATATTGAAAATAGAATATGTTTCCTCATCTTTACAAAAAAAAGGAGTAATTAGCTGTGACACGTTCACTAAAAAAAAATCCTTTTGTAGCTAATCATTTATTGATAAAAATTGCGAAGCTCAACACGAGGGCAGAAAAAGATACAATCGTAACTTGGTCCCGGGCATCTACCATTATACCCACAATGATCGGCCATACAATTGCTATTCATAATGGAAAGGAACATTTGCCTATTTATATAACAGATCGTATGGTAGGTCACAAATTGGGAGAATTTGCACCTACTCTGAATTTCCGGGGGCATGCGAGAAACGATAATAAATCTCGTCGTTAATATATTAATTAATAAAGTGGATATGGGTGCTCATCGTTTATTGGTGGGAGGTGAACCTTATGATAAAGAGTGACCCAGATGTAGAAGTATACGCTTTAGGTCAACATATACGTATGTCTGCTCATAAAGCGCGAAGAGTAATTGATCAGATTCGTGGGCGTCCCTACGAGGAAACACTTATGATACTAGAACTCATGCCTTATCGAGCGTGTTATCCCATTTTAAAATTAGTTTATTCTGCAGCAGCAAATGCTAGTCACAATATGGGATTCAACGAAACGGCTTTAATCATTAGTCAAGCTGAAGTTAATGAAGGTACTAGCATGAAAAAGTTAAAACCCCGAGCCCGAGGACGTAGTTATCCGATAAAAAGACCCACCTGTCATATAACTATTGTATTGCAAGATACATCTAAAGATAAAAACTATTTCATATGGTTAAGAAAATATGGATGGGTATATAAAGATAAGTATACAGATGTCATAGAGAGGTATCTATATATGATGGATCATATGCTATATCGTAACAGAATGACGTGGGCTAATAGAGAAATGATATGGACTTATAGAGATAGCGAGGTGCTATGGGACAAAAAATAAATCCACTCGGTTTCCGACTTGGTACAACCCAAAGTCATCATTCTGTTTGGTTTGCACAACCAAAAAGTTATTCCGAGGGTCTCCAGGAAGATCAAAAAATACAGGATTGTATCAAGAATTATGTACAAAAAAATAGGAAAATATCCTCGGGTGCCGAGGGAATTGCACGCATAAAGATTCAAAAAAGAATCGATCTGATCCAGGTCATAATATATATGGGATTCCCAAAATTGTTCATAGAGGGCAGCCCGCGAGGAATTGAAGAATTACAGAGCAATGCACAAAAAGAATTTCATTCTGTGAACCAAAAACTTAACATTGCTATCACAAGAGTTGAAAAACCGTATGGACAACCTAATATTCTTGCAGAATTTATAGCCGAACAATTAAAGAATAGAGTTTCGTTTCGAAAGGCAATGAAAAAAGCTATTGAATTAACTGAAAAAGCAGATACAAAGGGAATTCAAGTACAAATTGCAGGGCGTATCGACGGAAAGGAAATAGCACGTGTCGAATGGATCAGAGAAGGTAGGGTTCCCCTACAAACCATTCGAGCCAAAATTGATTATTGTTCCTATACAGTTCGAACTATCTATGGGGCATTAGGAATCAAAATTTGGATATTTGCAGACGAGGAATAATGGGCCTTTCGTTGTCTTTCTGTTCCATCCATCCGGCAATTGAATAAAAAATCACAAACTCGTTCATTTTTTTCCGTTCAATCAAAAAATGAGAATTTTTTCGAATTCTTAATTCTATAGGGTTGAATAACAATTCGATTGACTCCATCTCCATATAATTGCTATGCTTAGTGTGTGACTCGTTGGTTTTTTATTTAGAGTTAGGTTAGGATTAAAAAACAAAGGGCCATCCCCTAGTATGAACTAATAACTATATAACTAATAACCAGCTCATTGCTTCGTATTATCTGGATCCAAGGAACCAGTCGCTATATGATGTATTGATCATATTGTTGTAGCAACTGAAGCATTTTTTTTTACATAAAAGAAAAGAAAAATCAATCTATAAGGTTGTGAAGCAAAAACAAAGGGATATGGATAAATGGAGGGGTGAGAGAAAGAAAGAAAAAGAATAGCAATGATATATGATTCCAATATGTATGGTCTATGAACTATCTTATAAAAGGCAATGTAATAAAGCATTAATGTATTCGTCCATAATTAATAATTAGATTCGATGAATATGAATACAATTTATACGAAAAATCAAAAAGAATAAAGAGCGCCGAGTCAATAAAGACTGAGAAGATTGATTCAGGAACAAATTTTATTAGGAGCTCCATTGCAGAGTTCGGGCCTAGTCATTAATCGAGAAGCGATGGGAACGACAGAACCTGTGACTGAGGAAGATTCCCTTGAAAACGAATCCTAATGATTCATTGGGTGGGATGGCGGAACGAGCCAAGAACCAATTCATTTATTCTGATAGGTCATGGAACGCCCCTACGAATGAAAGGGATGTTGAAAGAGCAAATATTCGCCCGCGAAAGCCTTACTGGATTGCTAAGTTTTGGGCAATTCAATAAAAATAAATAAAATAAAGGTAAAAATGAGGATTCATTAATTAGAAAATTGAATTTCTCATTTTATTTTATTCCTACGTGTACGTGACAGATTATATCTCAAAAAATTCCATGATTCATTATTCATTCAATTCAAAATCAAAATATATACAATATTATTTAATCGTTTCATTCGCGAGGAGCTGGATGAGAAGAAACTCTCATGTCCAGTTCTGCAGTAGAGATGGCATTGAGAAACAACCATCAACTATAACCCCAAAAGAACCAGATTTCGTAAACAACATAGAGGAAGAATGAAGGGAATATCTTATCGAGGCAATCGAATTTGTTTCGGCGGATACGCCCTTCAGGCACTTGAACCCGCTTGGATCACATCTAGACAAATAGAAGCGGGGCGGCGAGCCATGGCACGATATGCGCGTCGTGGTGGAAAAATATGGGTACGTATATTTCCAGACAAACCTGTTACAGTAAGGCCTACCGAAACACGTATGGGTTCGGGGAAAGGATCTCCCGAATATTGGGTATCCGTCGTTAAACCGGGTCGAATACTTTATGAAATGGGTGGAGTATCAGAAATTGTAGCCAGAGAAGCTATTTCTATAGCTGCGTCCAAAATGCCTATACGAACTCAATTCGTTATTGCGGGATAGGGATATGGAACGAAAGGAAAGGGGCCTTGTGATGAAAAAACCGCAGTTTTTTTATTTCTGGACAAACAATCTTTTTTTCTTCGCCCTTTAGTTAGTTAGCATTGAAAGAAAAAAGAGAAAAATAATAAGAATGATATGATTCAACCTCAGACCTATTTAAATGTAGCGGACAACAGCGGGGCTAGAGAATTAATGTGTATTCGAATCATAGGAGCTAGTAATCGCCGATATGCTCATATTGGTGACGTTATTGTTGCTGTAATCAAAGAAGCAGTTCCCAATATGCCTCTACAAAGATCAGAAGTGATCAGAGCTGTAATTGTACGTACATGTAAAGAACTCAAACGTGACAATGGTATGATAATACAATATGATGACAATGCAGCAGTTGTCATTGATCAAGAAGGAAATCCAAAAGGAACTCGAGTTTTTGGTGCGATCGCTCGGGAATTGAGACAGTTGAATTTTACTAAAATAGTCTCATTAGCTCCTGAGGTATTATAAATAGATTCTAAATAAATACTAATAGATGAAAACATAATAAAACATAAAAAAAGGGAGGTTCATAGTAAGATATCTGAACTGAATTAGATTCCATTAATTAGTAGAATGTATTAGTAGATTGTTTCTCACGCATATACCTTTAATAATTCATGAAAAAAAAAGAGTAGAGCATGCTGATTATATAAAAACCCGGAGGCACAAATAATTATAGTTCATCATGGGTAGGGACACTATTGCCGAAATAATAACTTCTATACGAAATGCTGACATGGATAAAAAAGGAACGGTTCGAATAGCATCTACAAATATCACTGAAAACATTGTTAAAATACTTCTACGCGAAGGCTTTATCGAAAATGTGAGAAAACATCGAGTAAGCAATAAATATTTCTTGGTTTCAACTCTGCGACATAGAAGGAATAGAAAAGGGCCATATAGAACTGTTTTAAAACGTATCAGCCGACCCGGCCTACGAATCTATTCCAACCATCAACGAATTCCTAGGATTTTAGGAGGAATGGGTATTGTAATTCTTTCGACTTCTCGAGGTATAATGACAGACCGAGAGGCTCGACTAGAAGGAATCGGGGGAGAAATTTTGTTATATATATGGTGATCTTTATGATCTACGAATTGCATCCGTAGGAAAACTTCCTATTTTTTTTTTTGAAAAAAGAGGAAGGGTTGTCTAATATCACTCCTACTCCATGAGTTGATAATTAAAGGGGTTACCTGGAATGAAAGAACAAAAATGGATTCATGAAGGTTTAATTACTGAATCACCTTCCAATGGTATGTTTCGGGTTCGTAGTGACTTTTCAACATTCCTCTCGTTCGGATACAATCGGAGGTTAAAAATTTCAAGAGACTTATTTTCTTTTCTTCGAAGGAGTAGATTCAAAATTAAAATTAAGGAGTAACAAAACAAATATGAAAATTAGGGCGTCCGTTCGTAAAATTTGTGAAAAATGTCGCCTGATCCGCAGGCGGGGACGAATTATAGTAATTTGTTTCAACCCGAGGCATAAACAGAGACAGGGATAATTTTTTTCTTAAAAGAGACTCTCCAAAAGACTCAAAACAAAAATAAAGGACCCATTTTGACATGAAAATGATATATTCGTATATTTATGACTCATATTTAGGAGATGATAAAATATGACAAAAACCAGAACAAGAATTGGCTCACGTAGGAATGGGCGCATTAGTTCACGTAAGAATGGACGTCGAATACCAAAAGGGGTTATTCATGTTCAAGCAAGTTTCAACAATACCATTGTAACAATCACAGATATACGGGGTCGGGTTGTTTCTTGGTCCTCCGCCGGTACTTGCGGCTTCAAGGGCACAAGAAGAGGGACGCCGTTTGCTGCCCAAACCGCAGCCGCAAACGCTATTCGTACAGTAGTAGATCAGGGTATGCAACGAGCAGAAGTTATGATAAAGGGTCCTGGTCTTGGAAGAGATGCAGCATTACGAGCCATTCGTAGAAGTGGTATACTATTAAGTTTTGTCAGAGACGTAACCCCTATGCCACATAATGGGTGTAGGCCTCCTAAAAAAAGGCGTATATAGAAATAAGAATTGAACGAATTTCAAGAGAAAGAA